AATAAGATGCCTGATTAAAGGGTTATCTTGATAGGATAAAAAATGTATTTTTTACTCTTATTAATTATACAATTTAGAATTTAACTAATCTTTAAAACTCAAATTTTTATGTGCGACATACACTAATGTATAAAAAAAGATAAGCTAAATTAAGCTATTAGGTTCATACCCTAAATATAGGTTATCCTTCTTTTTAATAATTAAATTAAAATTCAATAAAAAAAAGTTATTTTTATTTATTATATTATTATCGACAATTATAGCAATTTCATCTTCTAAATGATTAAGAGCTTGATTGGCAATAGAAATTAATTTAATAAATACAATCCCTTTTATTTATGAAACCAAAAATAAAAAAATATCAGAAAAAATTATAATTTATTTTTTAACACAAGTGATAGCTTCAGTTTTAATATTAACAACAATTTTAACCCTAAGAAATTTTGATATTAATATATTTAGAAAATTAATTCTATCGGCCAGAATAATAATTAAATTAGGTATACCCCCCTTTCACATATGAATACCTGAAATATTAAATAAATTAAATTGAAATGTAACCTTAATTATATTAACAATCCAAAAAATCAACCCATTATTTATTTTAAATCAATTAATTGAACAAAATATAATTTTAACTATTATAATAATTATATCGTCAACACTTGGATCTATTATAGGAATCAATCAACTTTCTTTAAATAAAATTATGGCATTTTCATCAATAAATCATATAAGATGAATAATTATATGTATAATAAACTCTAGAAACTTATGAATAAAATATTTTTTAATTTATTTCATTATTAACTTAACCTTATGTATTTTTTTTAATGAAAATAAATTATTCTATATTAATCAAATAAATATAAAAATAAATTTTAGTTTAAAAATAACAACTATATTAATAATGTTAAACTTAGGTGGATTGCCACCTCTACCAGGATTCTATTTGAAATGAATATCTATTGAATCAATAATAAACTTTGATTACTTATATATAATTTTATTAATTATACTATTATCATCTATAGTAACATTGCTATTTTATATACGATTAATAATTATATCAGCTTTATTAAGAACAACAACACAAAAATTTAACAAAATCTTAATTAATAAAAAATATTATCTTATTATAATAACAAACATAATTATACCTATATTTATTTTAAATTAAAATCTTAAGTTAAATAAAACTATTAACCTTCAAAGTTAAATATATAATATATAATATAGGTTTTAGTAATTTACACCTTTAAACTTGCAATTTAAAATCATCATATTTTGAATATAAAACCTTTGACAAGAGGAAATATTTCCATATATAAATTTACAATTTACAACCTTTTATCAGTCATCTTATCATGATTAAATGAATATTTTCAACAAATCATAAAGATATTGGTACTTTATATTTTTTATTTGGTATATGATCAGGTATACTAGGTACATCTATAAGATGAATCATTCGAATTGAATTGAGTAATCCAGGGCCATTTATTGGAAATGATCAAATTTATAATGTTGTAGTTACAGCTCATGCTTTTGTTATAATTTTTTTTATGGTTATACCTATTATAATTGGAGGATTTGGAAATTGATTAGTACCTTTGATAATTGGAGCACCCGATATAGCTTTCCCACGTATAAATAACATGAGATTCTGACTTTTACCACCATCACTTTCCCTTTTACTAATAAGAAGACTAGTAGAAAATGGTGCAGGTACAGGGTGAACTGTTTACCCTCCATTATCATCAAATATCTCACATATAGGTCCATCAGTAGATATAGCCATTTTTTCTCTTCATCTAGCTGGGATTTCCTCCATTCTAGGAGCAATTAACTTTATTACAACAGTTATTAACATACGACCTGTGGGTATATCCTTAGAAAAAATCCCATTATTTGTTTGATCGGTAGTTATTACAGCCGTATTATTATTATTATCACTTCCCGTTCTTGCAGGAGCAATTACAATATTATTAACAGATCGAAATTTTAACACATCATTCTTTGACCCTTCAGGAGGAGGGGATCCTATCTTGTACCAACATTTATTTTGATTCTTTGGACACCCAGAGGTATATATTTTAATTTTACCAGGATTTGGATTAATTTCCCATATAATTAGAAAGGAAAGAGGTAAAACAGAAACATTTGGTTCTCTAGGAATAATTTATGCAATATTATCAATTGGACTCCTTGGTTTCATTGTTTGAGCTCATCATATATTTACAGTGGGTATAGATGTAGACACACGAGCATATTTTACATCAGCAACAATGATTATTGCTGTACCTACAGGTATTAAAATCTTTAGTTGACTAGCCACTATACATGGAACAAAAATAGAACTAAATCCTACCATTCTTTGAGCTATAGGATTTGTATTCTTATTTACAATCGGGGGTCTAACAGGTGTTATCTTAGCAAATTCTTCTATTGATATTATTTTACATGATACCTATTATGTAGTAGCTCATTTCCATTATGTTCTTTCTATAGGTGCCGTATTCGCCATTATAGGAAGATTTATTAACTGATATCCTTTAATAACAGGTTTGATCATAAACCCAAATTGATTAAAAATTCAATTTTATACAATATTCATAGGAGTAAATTTAACGTTTTTCCCACAACATTTCCTAGGTTTAAGAGGAATACCGCGACGATATTCAGATTATCCTGATTCTATATTATCCTGAAACATTTTGTCATCTATTGGCTCTACAATATCAACTATCAGAATCTTAATATTTATATTTATTATTTGAGAAAGATTAGTAGCAAAACGTTATATATTAATCAATAGAGACACATCTTCAAGAATTGAATGACTTCAACATTTCCCTCCTAATGAACATTCTTATCAAGAATTACCTATAATTTCAAACTAATTTCTAACATGGCAGATTAGTGCAGTGAATTTAAGATTCAAATATAAAGTTCTTCTTTTGTTAGAAATTCCTATATGAAGTCAAATTAATATACAAGAAGCTAACTCTCCTTTAATGGAACAATTAATTTTTTTCCATGACCATACTTTAATAATCTTAATCATAATTACAGTTATAGTAACTTATATTATAATATCAACATTTTTAAATTCATTAATTAATCGATCCTTATTAGAAAGACAAAAAATTGAATTAATCTGAACTATTACTCCAGCGATCACATTAATTTTTATTGCGTTACCCTCACTTCGAATTCTTTACTTAATAGATGAAATCAATGAACCTCTTATTACAATTAAATCAATTGGCCACCAATGATATTGATCATATGAATATTCAGATTTCAAAAATATCGAATTTGACTCCTATATAAAGCCTACAAACGAAATTGAAAATAATGAATTTCGATTATTAGACGTAGATAATCGAATTATCTTACCATATAAAACACCAATCCGATTATTAATTACATCAAATGACGTTATTCATTCTTGAACAATCCCAAGATTAGGAATTAAAATCGATGCAACTCCTGGCCGACTCAACCAGGGTTTAATTTATATCAATAAACCAACAATTATATACGGTCAATGTTCAGAGATTTGTGGAGCTAATCATAGATTTATACCTATCGTTATAGAATCAACCTCTATAAATTTATTTATTAGATGAATTAACAATTATTCATTAAGTGGCTGAAAAGTAAAGCTTTGATCTCTTAAATCAAATTATAATAAATTAACAATTATTCTTAATGGAAAGATTAATTTAAATAAAATATTATTTTGTCAAAATAAAAATACATTGTGTATCTTTTTATACCACAAATAGCACCAATATGATGAATATACATATATTTAGTTTCTTTACTAATCTTACTATTAATAATGATAATATTATATTTTGAGAAAAAAAACGTAAAAAACACAATCACTTCTAACACAATTTTTAAAAAAAAATTGAATTGAATATGATAACAAATTTATTCTCAACTTTCGATCCTTCTACATCAATTAAATTTTCATTAAATTGAATTAGAATAATATTATTTTTTCTATTCCCTGTAACATTCTGAATAAAAAAATCACGATTTAAAATAATAATAAGAGTTATTATTAATTTTTTACTAAATGAATTAAAGATTACTTTAAATTTTAAAAGAAAAGAAATTATCTTAATTTTAATATCAACATTTATACTCATTTTAATTAATAATATAATAGGATTATTACCTTACATTTTCACTGCAACCAGTCACATATTAACAAATCTGTCAATTGCCTTACCCCTATGACTATCTATTATATTATTTAGTTGAACTAATAAAACAAAAATTATACTCATTCATTTAACACCTTTAGGGACACCAGAACCTATTATACCATTCATAGTTATAATTGAAATAATTAGAAATTTAATTCGACCTATTTCTTTATCAGTTCGATTAACTGCTAATATAATCACAGGACACCTTTTAATAACTTTATTAGAAACAAGAATACAATTAAAAAACTTACCAATTATTTCCATCCAAATATTTTTAATATCATTTGAAGTAGCTGTTGCATTTATTCAAGCATACGTTTTCAGAATACTTATAACACTTTATATTAGAGAAGTAAATTATGTCAAATAATAATCATCCATTTCATCTAGTAAATTATAGACCCTGACCTTTAACTGGATCAATCGGTACTATAACTTTTATATCTGGACTCACACTCTTATTTATAAACAAAAATATTTATTTAATAAATTTAGGTTTAATAATTATTATATTAACAATATACCAATGATGACGAGATGTTTCTCGAGAATCTACATATCAAGGATTACATAATTCATTAGTAGTAAAGGGAATGAAAATCAGAATAATTTTATTTATTATCTCAGAAATCATATTCTTTATCTCATTCTTTTGAGCATTTTTCCATAGAAGTCTATCACCAACAATTGACATTGGAATAACATGACCACCTAAAAGAATTTTTACATTTGACCCAACACAAATTCCTCTTTTAAACACAATAATTCTTTTAACTTCAGGTATAACTGTTACATGAGCACATCACAGATTAATTTATAATAACTTTAAGCAAACTAGTCTAAGTTTAATAATAACAATCTATTTAGGTATAATTTTCACTGTGTTTCAAACATATGAATATATAGAATCTAAATTTTCCATCAGAGATTCAATTTATGGGTCATGTTTTTTTATAGCAACTGGATTTCACGGTTTACACGTTATTGTAGGAACAACATTTCTACTAATCTGTTTAATTCGTATTAAATTACATCACTTATCTAAAAATCACCATTATGGATTTGAAGCAGCATCTTGGTATTGACACTTTGTCGATGTAGTCTGATTAATATTATATATTATAATCTATTGATGGGGTAGTTATTCTTTTAATATAAAAAATATTTTTAACTTCCAATTAAAAAATCTCAATCTGAGAAAGAATAATTATAAAAACAATATTAATTGCTACCTTGACCTTAATAGCCTCAACCCTTATAATATTATTACACCTTATTATTAATAAAAAAATATTTATAGAACGAAACAAAATAAACCCTTTCGATTGCGGATTTGATATACATAGATCATCTCGATTACCATTTTCCACACAATTTTTCCTAATCGGAATTCTATTTCTAATTTTTGATGTTGAAATAGTAATTATTTTACCCATAATTATTACATTAAAAACAAGAAATTTGATATACTGAGTCTTAGCAAGAATGACAATTACAGTAATTTTAATTATTGGATTAATCTACGAATGAAAAAATAGAGTTATTGAATGAATAAATTAAATCGAGATTATAGTTAATTATAACATTTAATTTGCAATTAAAAATTATCAAAAGATTATTCTCAAGTATTGAAGTAAAATTACACTTAGTTTCGACCTAAAATTAGAGAATATTTCTCCTTACTTTTAATTGAAGCCAAATAGAGGCTATTCACTGTTAATGAATAAATTGATTAATTTATCCAATTAAAAGAGATAGAAAGATCATAAGAAAGCTGCTAACTATTCTTATTAGTGGTTCAAATCCATTAATCTCTTTATCATTATAGTTTAAGAAAAACATTTCATTTTCAATGAAAAAATATATTATTAATATTTATGATATTTAAAAATTAAAAATTATCTTAATATCTTCAATATTAAACTTTAACTTAAGCTATTTAAATTATAAAATAAAATACATTATTAATATAAAAAATCTTAATAAATAAAACTTCAAGTTATTAAAAATCATTAAATTCAACTTAGTTCTAAATAAAACTAAAATAGAAGAAATATAAGATGAAAAATAATATTCTCCTCAAGAATCATCTGTTACAAATTTATAAAAACATGACAACTTCAAAGTGTAATTACTTATATAAAATCTACCTAATCAATTTAAATACCACATAGTACCAAAAAAAGTCAACAAAAAATTTATCTTTTTATTTATTAAATAAAAATTAAAATAAAAAATTAATAGACCCAATACTATAAAAATCAAAATCATAATTTTTATATAAAAAGGGAAAAAGTTAATTTTAGGAGTATAGAAAATAATTCATCTAAAAAAACTTCCGAAAAAAATAGAGAAAAAAACTAAAATAATTAAAGATAAATAAGAAGAAAACCCTTCTCCAATTGATCGTATTACAAGATTTCTATAATTATAAAATAAAACATAATATAATAAACGAAAAGTATAACAAACAGTTAAAGAAACACATAAAAAATAAATAAAAAATATTACAAAATTATAATTAGAAAGCAAAAAAGATTCAACAATTAAATCCTTAGAATAAAATCCCGATATAAAAAATAAACCACATAAAGATAAATTAGAAATTAAAAAACAAGTCGTTATATAAGGTTTTTCTTTACATACAAAACCTATATAACGAATATCTTGTCTATCACACATTCTATGAATAATAAGTCCTGAACATATAAAAAGTAAAGATTTAAAAAAAGCATGACTCAATAAATGAAAATAAGATAAAATAAAATCACCTATAAACAAAATTCTCATTATTAACCCTAACTGTCTTAAAGTAGAAAAAGCTACAATTTTTTTTAAATCTATTTCAAAATTAGCACCAATCCCAGATATCAATATAGTAAGGACAGACAAAATAAAAAATAAATTAATTAATTCATTATAAATAATTAAATTACCAAAACGAATTAACAGATAAACCCCAGCAGTTACTAAAGTAGAAGAATGAACTAAAGAAGAGACAGGAGTTGGTGCAGCTATAGCTGCAGGAAGCCAAGATGAAAAAGGAATTTGAGCTCTCTTAGTGAATGAAGCTAAAATAATCAAAATACAAAAAATATGTAATCAATCATATTTAAAATCAAGATATATTATAAAGTCAAAACTCCCAAAATTAAAAAATCAACCAATTCTAATTAAAATAAAAACATCACCTAAACGATTTGTTAAAATAGTCAACATACCTGAAGAATAAGAATTAATATTCTGATAATAAATAACTAAACAATAAGATACTAAACCTAAACCATCTCATCCTAATAAAATTCTTACTATATTCAAAGAAAAAACTAACAACATTATTGAAAAAACAAAAGTAACTACTAAAATCAAAAACCGTATACTATAATTATCATATATTATATAATCATATCTATAAAAAATAACTATAGAAGAAATTATAAGAACTACACTAAAAAATAAAAGTGATATCCAATCAATATATAAAGTGAAATACAAAGAACAAGAATTTAAACTAAAAACTTCCCACTCTAAAATTATTGAATAATTATAATTCAAAAATATAAAACCAATATATGAAATTAATAAAGACAAAAACAATATTAATAAAAAAATAAAAATATAAATAATCTAAGAAATATTTTATCTTCAACGCCACAAGTTAATATTTTTTTTAATTAAACTACTTAGATGATTAAATTATAAAAACTATGAATTTTAAAGAAACGATATTTAAAGGAAATAAATGAAAAAAAACTAGTAAATATTCACGAACATTACAACCAAAAAATATATTATTAAAATTTGAAGTAAAACCATGATTAACATAAGAAAATAAGTATATTCTGTATACACATGATAAAAAAGACAAAATTATTAAATAAAAAGAAGTTAATCTAGACCAACCTAATATATTAATAATTAATATTAGCTCACCAAATAAATTTATAGATAAAGGACTACATATATTATTAGCAGAACAAATAAACCAAAATAAACAAAGTCTAGGTATAAAAATAATATAACCCTTATTTAAAAGTAAATTTCGACTTTGTGACCGTTCATAAAGTAAATTAACTAAACAAAAGAGACAAGAAGAACATAAACCATGAGCTAATATTAAAATAAAAGAACCTCAAATACCTCAACTTAATAAAGAAAAAATACCCATAATACATAAAGATATATGACACACAGAAGAATATGCAACTAAAACCTTTATATCTAACTGTACACAACAAATTAAACCACATATTACCCCACCAAAAAGACTTAAAGAAACAAAATATATTCCATATTCATATATATAATCTCTAATAATTAAAGAAACACGAATTAACCCATAACCTCCTAATTTTAATAAAACCCCAGCTAAAATTATAGAACCTGAAATTGGTGCCTCAACATGAGCTTTTGGTAACCAAAAATGTATTATAACAACCGGCAATTTAACTAAAAAAGCAGTTACTAACCCATAAAATATATACAAATTAAAATCCATATCAATTAATCAAAAAAAGGAGATTTTATTCACACTTAAAATATAAAAAATTCTTAATAATAAAGGTAAAGAAGCAAAAATAGTATAAAAAATTAAATAAAACCCAGCCGCCAAGCGTTCTGGTTGATATCCTCATCCAAAAATCAAAAATAAAGTAGGAATCAAAGATGCTTCAAAAAAAATATAATATATGAAAAAAGATAAACTTGCAAAAGACAAAAACAAAAAAATTAAAAGAAAAAAATTTATAAAAAAAAATTCTTTTCTTTTAAGTCTATAAAATAAACTAAAACTTGATAATATTATCAAAAACACAATTCATGTTGTAAGTATAATAAGACTTCAAGAAATAGTATCTAAACCTAAAGTGTATCTTAATATAGTTCTGTAATTAAATAATGATATAAAAATTAACAATATAAATGTTATTATCAAGCTTAACATAAAAATATAATAATTAATATTAATTAAAAAAAAGACCATAAATACAATCATTATAACTAATTTTATCATAAAATTAAAAGTAAAGAACTAACCATATCATTACCATGACAACGAATTAAACCAACCAAAATTCTTAATCCCAAAGAACCTTCACAAACCAACATAACTAAAAATATAATTAAAAAGTATATTTCATAATTAAAACTTATAAAATTCATAAATATAAAAGAATAAACAATAATTATAATAAATTCTACTCTAATTAAAGTTAAAAGAAGATGATTACGTATAGAAAATATAACTATTAATCCACAAAGAAAAGAAAAATATAAACTAAATAATATAGCTTTTATAGTTTAAAATAAAACTTTGACCTTGTAAGTCAAAAATAGTGTTACTTAAATGCTCAGTAAAAAAGAATACCTTTATCTTTAATCTCCAAAATTAATATTTATTTTTAAAATATTCACTGTATTATATTTTTCACTCTAATCATATCGTTAAGAATTCTATTTTTGATAAGATTTACACCTCTTAGTATGTTAGTAGTATTAATTATACAAACTTTATTAATTAGAATTACACTCTCCTCTTTTATCTTTACATTTTGATATTCTTATATATTAATTTTAATCATAGTGAGAGGAATATTAGTTTTATTTATATATATGGCTAGAATTGCATCAAATGAAAAATTTAGATGATCTGTTACCACTTTATTAATTTTACCTTTTACCATTTTTTTACCCATACTATTTCAAGATAAAATAACAATATATAAAATAAATAATTTAGAAAAAATAATAAGATTTCAAGAAACAATTTTAGAAAAACTATTCAATTTCAAGATAATAATACCAATATTAATATTAGTAATATATTTATTCATTATAATAGTAAATATTTCATTTCTAGTTTCTAATAATGAAGGACCTATACGGAAAAGAAATTAATTATGAACAAAGCTATACGAAAAACACATCCTTTAATTAAAGTAATAAACAATTTATTAATTGACTTACCTACACCTTCTAGAATCTCATTATGATGAAATTTCGGCTCATTATTAGGAATATGTTTAATTATCCAAATTGTAACTGGTCTATTTTTATCAATACATTATACTGCTAATATCGAAATAGCATTTGAAAGAGTTATACATATTTGTCGAGACATTAATTATGGGTGATTAATCCGAAATATTCATATAAATGGGGCTTCACTATTTTTTATTTGTATATATTTACATATAGGACGAGGACTATATTATGGTTCTTACAAACTTCTTAGAGTATGAAACTTAGGAGTACTAATCTTTTTAACTACTATAGCCACAGCATTTTTAGGATATGTATTACCTTGAGGTCAAATATCTATATGAGGAGCTACAGTAATTACTAACCTTGTCTCAGCAGTCCCTTATTTAGGAGAATCATTAGTTAAATGATTATGAGGGGGATTTTCTGTTAGAAACGCAACATTAAACCGATTTTTTACATTACACTTTATCATACCTTTCATTATTTTAGCAATAGTAATTTTACATTTGCTATTTTTACATTTAAGAGGATCTAACAACCCCTTAGGACTAAATAGTAATCAAGACAAAACTCAATTTCATCCAAGATTTACTACAAAAGACATAATAGGAATAATACTAGTATTATTTATATTTGTTAGATTAAACTTAATTGAACCTCTAATGCTACTAGATCCAGAAAATTTTACACCTGCAAATCCTATAGTCACCCCTGTTCATATTCAACCGGAATGATATTTTCTATTTGCATACGCAATCCTACGATCAATCCCTAATAAATTAGGAGGAGTAATTTCGATATTTATATCTATCCTTATACTAATAATCGTTCCTTTTATCGACAAAAAAAAGTTCCAAAGTAATTCATTTTATCCTGTTAACAAAATAATATTCTGATTCTTCGTAATAAATTTAATTTTACTGACATGAATTGGAGCTTGTCCAGCTGAACAGCCTTATATTATTGTTGGTCAACTGTTAACCATTAGATACTTTATATTTTATCCAATTAATTCCTTAATATTCATTTTATGAGATAATATGACAATCAATTAGTTAATTAGTTTAAATAAAACATATATTTTGAAAATATAAGATATAAATTAAATTAATATATTAACTTAACCAAAATTGATGAAATGTTAACCTAACAAGATAAAAAATACTACCCCAATTGTATAAATAAAATATATTAAAGATAAAGGTAAAAATATTTTTCAAGTAAGATACATTAATTTATCATATCGAAATCGAGGTAATGTAGCTCGAACCCACACAAATCAAAACGATAACATAATACATTTAAAATAAAAAATTAGTGAATAAATATCACACCCTATAAATAATATAGATGTCAAAAAACTTAATAAAATAATGTTACCATATTCAGCTAAAAAAATTAAAGCAAAACCTCCTCCTCCATATTCAACATTAAATCCAGACACTAGTTCAGACTCTCCCTCAGCAAAATCAAAAGGAGCACGATTTACCTCGGCTAAACAAGTTCTAACCCAACAAAAGAATAAAGGCAAAGAAAAAAACAAGAACCAAATGTAATACTGATAAATTATTAGATTCAAAAATCTAAAACTAAAAGAGAAAATTAAAATACAAATTATAATTATTACTAATCTTACTTCGTAAGAAATTACCTGAGCTACTCCTCGTAAACCTCCCAATAAAGCATAATTAGAATTAGAAGACCAAGCACAAAACAATAACCCGTAAACCGACAAACTTGATGTGCATAAAAAGAATAAAATCATAAAATTAAAATTTAATACACCTCATATATAAGGATAAATTGATCAAATAAATAATGACAATATAAATATTATAATAGGAGATAATATATAAACCATATAATTGTATAAATTAAGATTAATTTGCTCTTTAAAAAATAATTTAATACCATCCGAAAAAGGTTGTAATAAACCAATTAAACCTACTTTATTAGGTCCTTTTCGCAACTGTATATAACTTAAAATTTTACGCTCTAACAATGTTAAATAAGCAATAGAAATTAAAAGCATAATAATTAAAAATAAATAATTTAGTATAAAAAAAATATATTACCTGTAAAAAAATTACATTTATAAATCCTAAATTTATCACACTATTCTGTCAAAGTAACATGAAATTTTCATAATATTTGGTCCTTTCGTACTAAAATATTAAATTTCTTTTATAGATAGAAACCAACCTGGCTCACACCGGTTTTAACTCAGATCATGTAAAATTTTAAAAGTCGAACAGACTCAATAATACAACTTCTACATTGTATATTAATTTTAATCCAACATCGAGGTCGCAATCTTCTTTATAGATATGAACTCCCCAAAGAAATTACGCTGTTATCCCTAAGGTAATTTAATCTTTTAATCTTTCATAAGGATCAATAATTCATAAATTAATGATATAAATAAGATATAGTTAAATTAATATAACAGTCACCCCAACCAAATTATTTTTATAAAACAAATAATACATAATTAAATTACTTAAATTACTTAAACAATAAAATTCTATAGGGTCTTATCGTCCCATAAAAAAATTTTAACTTTTTAATTAAAAAATAAAATCCAAAATATTAAAGTAAAGAAAGTAAACCTTTCGTTCAACCTTTCATTCTAGACCTTAATTAAAAGACAAATTATTACGCTACCTTAGCACGATTATACACCGCGGCTATTTAATTAATCATTGAGCAGGTTATATTTTTTATTAAAACAAAAAAAAATGTTTTTATTAAACAATCGAAAGTTATATTTGCCGAGTTCTTATACTTTATATTTAATAATACTAATTTTATCATTATTTTTAACATTATATTATTAAAAATTATTCTTCTATAAAATTCTAAATTAAAAAAAATTCTTTTCTTTTTAATTTTATTTATTAAAATATATATATAGAAAATATTAATCTTAAACTAATTAATTAAAATTAATAAATTATAGAATTATCAAAAGCTTATCCCTTTGATATTTAAATTTAATTAAGAAAAATAATTTAGTTACCTTCAATCAATTAAATTATAAATTTAATTTAAATATAAAAGAACCAGATATATTTAAATTGAATAGCATTTAACCACTATACTTTAATTTACTAACAATTTATTACATGTATAATAATTAAAGTATATATCTTTAAATTTCGGGAAATTTATATTATATAAGTTTTAGTTAATAAACCCTGATACAAAAGGTACTTCATAAAAAAATTCTTTTAAATTATTATTATATATTCCTTTACAGTACTAACCCACAAAAGTATTATTTCTTTAAAAAATACTAAAAATATATTTATTTATTACAATTTATATATTAATAAAAATTAATTATAAAATTATCAAGATATCTGAATTGAACAGAAATTTATTAATGTAAATAATAAAGTTTACCATAAACTTAAACTTGAATTTAACCAGGGTTACTTTCCAGTAATCCTACTTTGTTACGACTTGTCTCATAAATGAGAATGACGGGCGATATGTGCATAACTATAATAATTTCATTAAATATATATATATTATATTACAATTAAATCCAATTTCATTTAAATATTAAATTTGAAAATTCATAATCTTTTTTATTGTAACCCATTATAAACCTTACTATTCTAAACCTTGACCTAACATTTGGTATAAATTAATTATAGAAAATATTTTAATAAAATATTCAATGATAGCGGTATATAAGAAATTAAATAAGGTACAACTAATCGTGGTGTATCGATTAAAAAACAGGTTCCTCTAAACAATTAACAATTACCGCCAAGTTTTTTTATTTTGAAATTTAAATTATTAATAATAGGGTCATTTAATTAATATAAAATAATAGGGTATCTAATCCTAGTTTTTAACTTATATATAATATCTAACCAACCTTTATTTAAACTTAAATATAAAATTTCACTTAATAAAATTAATTTTAAATAAATTAATTTAGATTAATACCTAACCAATAAAATTAAAATTGTACTATTAGTATAACCGCAACTGCTGGCACTAAAATATGACAGTACTCACTTTATTGCTATAATTAAAACTATTAAACTATTAATTTTAAAAACTGAAACTTAATCAAATATTATATTAAATAATATATGAATTCACATAAAAATTTACATGTTTAACATAAAAAGACTTTAATTTTGGTAACAAAACCAATTACCTTTTTTTTAAAACAATACTTATTATATTTATAAATATATATACCCTCCTCCTCCTCCTCCTTCCTATATATATTATTACATAAGTGATTTTATACTTATATAAATATTTTAGATAATCTATTGTATTAATTATGAAGTTACATATACTTTTAATTTTAATTTAAGATTTACTTTTATATACTGTTATTTTGTTAACAAAATAATATTTATTGCAATTGTATATTAGTAACATATATTTCATAAAATAATTACTAGTTAATACAAGTGAATGTCTCAATTTAAGTTTTTTTAAACTTAATCTTTTCAACTAAATTTCATTTTATAATAAATGTAAATCAGATTTATTTGTATTAAAATATCAATTAGAGGTTTTAAAATATTTTCATATTACTTAAATTTTTTGTCTTTCTTTTCCTTTTTGGAGTAGATTAATATGTATTCACTTAGGAATTATATATTCTAGATTAGTTATATATGGGTAAGATAGATTAGATATCTAGTATTCGATCAGGGATAGGACTACTATTTCCACCTGGAGGATATAGGGGGGGGGGTATCAGTAAAAACGTGGGATTCCGAGCCAAAAATCTCAATATTCCATTTTTTTAAAACTTTAATTTATTAATTATAAATTTTCATTATTTTAACCCCCACATTAAAATAACGATAACTTAACTATTAATTAAATTATTATTTTTCTATTAAAAATTTAAAATAATTCTTTTTTTTCTTTTTATACAACCCCAATGATATAAATTTTATCTTTAAATTAAAGTTATTTTCAATTAAATAAATTTTATCTTTAAATTAAAGTTATTTTCAATTAAATAAATTTTATCTTTAAATTAAAGTTATTTTCAATTAAATAAATTTTATCTTTAAATTAAAGTTATTTTCAATTAAATAAATTTTATCTTTAAATTAAAGTTATTTTCAATTAAATAAATTTTATCTTTAAATTAAAGTTATTTTCAATTAAATAAATTTTATCTTTAAATTAAAGTTATTTTAAAATAGAATAATTTATTGTAAGGGAGGAATATTGGTGTATTTTGATAATTAACCAATTTATTTTATAATAATAGTATTATAATTTAGATCTTAATTCCCCAAATTAAATTTAAATTATTAATAGAGATTTACTTTTATTAATTCCCCAAATTAATTAGTAGATCAAAACTTAGTTAAATAACTAAGAATAATTTATTGTAAGGGAGGAATATTGGTGTATTTAGATAATTAACCAATTTATTTTATAATAATAGTATTATAATTTAGATCTTAATTCCCCAAATTAAATTTAAATTATTAATAGAGATTTACTTTTATTAATTCCCCAAATTAATTAGTAGATCAAAACTTAGTTAAATAACTAAGAATAATTTATTGTAAGGGAGGAATATTGGTGTATTTAGATAATTAACCAATTTATTTTATAATAATAGTATTATAATTTAGATT